ATAATAGAATAGTTGTACTTCGAATCCCAAGTCCTACATCTAGTTTTTCTTCCATCAAAGAATGAGGAACGTTTGAAGCAAGTGAAATTGAGTCCCTTTTCTCTTTTTTGGTTATGCTGCCTGCGCCTGAATCTTGAACGGAACTTGAACAACTAGAGTTCCAATCCTGTTGGGTGGCTTTGATGCGAATGGAATCCCCTCAACTAGAACGAAAAGGCATTACTTTGTCTTTTGAATGGGTCCTGTCCTGAGCTAATCAACTGATTGAGAGTGTTAGCTCGGATGTTGCGAAGGCTTTTAGGCCGGGTTCCAGCAGGTTATGAAAGACTCTTCTCAAAGGCGGAAGACGAATCAAATAAAGAAAGGGTTCAGTGATCACTTATGAAATTTCTCATGGGCAATTTTGACTACAGCTACTGGCGAGCAATATCCTATTTATTTGTTTGATTATCCCTTGACCCGAAAGAAAGAAATGAAATTCACATATGAGACGGATGAAATAGCTACTAGCTACGGATCCTACCGCCGAGCTGTCAACAGCTAACAAGGGTCACTACGGACAGCTAACAACTGCTTTGCTACTACTGGCTCACTCTGAACGAGATTCCGATCCCCTTTCTCGTGAGCAAAGCCTTCGATTCCTTGGGTCGAGCCTACTGAATTTCCTGGGGACCGCGAGAGAAGGTCTTAGTCTGAATCTGGATCTCTATCTCTAGTGGTAAGAGATGCCGGGGCAAGCCGCAGGTTCTGATGCTGGGCATGGGTATCGATCACGATCTGGAGATGGAACTGCTGCTCTAGGTACCCTTGCTTCTACTCCAACGGGATCAATGACTGGACTTGGATCTACTAGTGAAGCTACTCGGTCTCGATCTGGTCTTCACCTGGAACAACTTTCACATCTACTGGGACAGGACCAAGCATCCTAAACTACTTAGCAACTGATGATCAAACAACCATTTTGTATAGAGCTTCTCACGTAGTGCTCTTTACTTCTTAGAAGTAGCTTCCTCTGCGGGTCGCCTCGTAGGCTGCCTACCCCACCAACCTACCGAGACCTTCCCTTTTGGTTTTGGACCCCATGACCTCAACAACGAGAATCGCCTCATGGAACAGGCCTCGCGTCCCTCCACAGGATGCATTCTTTTCCCTTCAGGGGTCTGCTAACTAATGGAACCTTTTACTTTCCGCTCACTATAAGGCAAGCAAATGAATCGTCTCGGGGATGACTACTTTGCTCTTCCTATCCTAGCCCTATGAGACCTTACATGCTGGTTTCTAGTCTTCTCCACCGGAGGTAACAGTTTGCAGTCAAAACTGTAACGGTTGTTGGTGTCTGCTCATAGCTTCTTGTTCCTCAATCTAATTGATCGCATATATAACTCCGATCACCTATCAGTACCAGGCTTGGTATCGGACCGTACAACCAAGCGGTGCTACTCCACCAAGGAGGAATCGGTACCGGCAGCATAAAACCATGCAAAAACATCTCTGTATTCAGCCAGAAGAGAGGTAAGAACAGCTTTTTTCTCGTCTGAAGATTGCAGCCCTCAGCTGAGTAAGATGGGGGGCTGTCCTCAACCGACCTGATCGTCCCAATCCTCACTAAAAACAGACAGATCTCATATCTTTACTGAATACGCCTTTCGCTGTTGGAGGAGCACATTCTACCGTATCAAACGGGATTAAAGCATGGCGGTAGCGGTATCCTATATATGGTTGGTATGGTACCGGAACTGGGTATCCCAGCTTTTCATGAAATCGAAGCAAAAGAACTCGTTCGTTAGCGGTTACAATAGAAACCGTACTATAATCAACCCATATAAGCACAAAGGGCTCTCTAATCGCAGTCCCGCTTCCCAGAGGAACATAGAGTTCCGATCGCATCTATTAGTATAGGAGGGATGCCTGCCGTTCCTCCATTATAGTATGAAAAAAAACTCTCTCAAGCCATAGCCTCTTGATCATATCTATCGAACTGATCACGGGAATGCTGGTTCAAGGTCAAGGTTTGGACCTCCACTCCGAAATACAGTCTTCGATCGAAATTCAAAGGCATTGCTGGCACATACCTAAAGATCAAAGACAAAGACTTCAACAACCGCTCGTGCATCCATCTAGCTAGATTCATCTGGAATGAAGGAGTAAGCCCCTAAGAGGTTAGACGCCGAATCATGATAAGCAAGTCGACCCCCCTCAGTGACAGTAGGAATTTGTCTGCTAAAAGGCAAATTGCCTTGCCTATCTTTGGTTAAAGCTCCCCCTGCCTGTCCGAGATCCTAAGAGGTTGGTCGCAGGTTTGTTCGGGACTTTTAGAAACGACTGCAAGCCTGCCTGGGAATAAAAGAAGTGATCGTTAACGACGGCTTTCGGGAGGTTCCACCCACCGGTCTATTATTTTTGAGATTCAACGACTGGGAGAGCTTCTTTTCTGCCTTTTAACGGTACGCTTTTCTGCCGCTTAGCCGCTTTTTACTCGTCAAAGTACGCTTATTATTCCCTAGCCTCCCTAGCCGATTAGCTCCTAACCTATGAGCGCCCACAATGAACTTCAATTGTCCCAGTGGATCAAACAACCCCACTGTTTCTGGCATTGGACCAACTACTACAACGTATAATGGTTCAACAGCCTTAGAATGAGAAGTCGATCTAACTCCCACTTGAACGGGAACAGTCTCTCTCACCTCCGAAAGCAGGAATATGCCAATTATCCCGGGTCAACTCAGGGATAAGCTGTTATTGATGCCTAGCTTGTTGCCGATAAATGCTTACCAACATCCACTGTGTCTTGCTCAGCCTTATCAGTGGATATCACGCTCGTCTCTTCTTATTAGTAGCTGTCTCACTCCTACTATGCCTCCTGTCAATGAAAGGCTATCTCATGTCCATTACTCTCGAATACCTTTTGCCGGGTGGGGCCTGGGTACTCTATCTACCTTTGCAAGGTACGAGACTTAATAGGTGGTTAGCCCACCAACTTGAACTCTATTTATTTTCTTCCCAATGGAATAGACTCCCCGAACCCCGAAAACTCTTCACCAAGAAAGCCCACGGACTCATGGTCGTTCGTGCTATATGCAATTCGAGAAGCACAAATGCCTACCGCTCGCTTCTTAGACGACCTGACCTTTGCGACAAATGGCTACCACTTAGACCTGCTCTTACTCACTTGATTAATCGCAGGCTTGCGTTGGACTTGAGTTTAGGTTTCCTTCTCTTTGGGTGTAACATACAAATAGTGCTTACTCTGATCGTCGTCATCCGCCCACGCACCACGGTCGCTCTCAATAAGAGCGATGGATGAAAGCCCACAAACAAAAGATCGATAGAGAAAGCAGCCCCCGCAAGTCTGAAAGATGCGTACGAAGTATGAAAAAAGATTTCTCTTAGAGAACGGCCGTAGAATCGGTTACCTTATGAAGAGGCATCTGGCTTTGCCACATTAAGTTAAGAAGACTAGGAGGTTTATATCATCCCGATGACAGCCCAAAGGGCACAAGAAGAGGTAAAAGCTGAAACAGCAACTATTTTTGAGTCAACTAGGTCGACAGGATCTGTACCAACTGAAAATGCAGGCTTCGAAACGAGTCCGAAAGGGGCGTTAAAGTCGAGCATTCCACGAAAAGAGCGCGAAGAAAGATATAAGTATAAGTTTCACTTCCCTGGCTTGTCTTACTTTCTTTATTTAGGAAAGGGGTTGAATGCTTATTCCATTCAGGAAACTCTTTAACCAGGCCACAAAGGCCGGATCATCAGATTACTTGATATTACTCCCCGGAACGAAACTTCATTTGAAAGTAGGTTCAAAGCTCTTCCTTGAGGCAGGCTCAGCTAACCGATATGATGCCAAATTCCCTGCTCGCTTTTCTTTCGCGCCTATAGCCTTGATAGCTGCTGTTAGGTGGGCTGTATTTGGCCCGAGCTCCCTCCTTGCGTTGTCTGCTTTCGCGCTAGAAGCAGGAACCGCCTTAGAAGCGAAGCATCCTTTCTTTCATATGTGAGTTATCTCTGTGAGAAACTTCTCGCTGTCCCTGATGCCTAACAGATGCCTGATCCCACCCTCTCCTCTTCGAGTCGAGCTACTGATATTTCTCCTAACTTACCCTGTTGTGCCAAAAGGAACTAGAAGCTTACTTTGCTGCTAATCTGCTAGCCATCTACCAGCATTTCCTCTTCCGCTTTTTTGGGTTTTTCCTGTGATGTGTACTTCTGTCTTTGAAGATACAGAGGAGTATAATTTTGTTGATTCATTCATTCATAAAAGTGTATGATAAGAAAAACTACTGTTACTTGTTGCAGAAATAAAAGTACCATTTTACAAACTGCTTTAATTGATTAAGATGAAAACTTGGCGCAGGAAGTGTATGTCACGTATATTTGTTAGTCTATGATTTATGAGTTGGACTGGGCCTCCATGTGTTTGTCTGTGTGTGGTTTCTGAGCTAAGAGTGCTTGGATTTTGACTCCTACTCATATACTATCAAATGGTAGCTCTCCTTCTCTTATGAGGGAAGGGATAGGCGCTCTCTCTACGGCCAATTCTAACAATAAACACATTCCCTGATCGTAGACCACCTCTCCTTATCTTGACTTTATAAGTGAAGTCTTTTGATGCGCGGGGAACTGTCTGAAAGTGAAAGGCATCATTGGTAGGCGGCCAAGTGAACATTCCTGTGTGATTGGGGATAGGTAGGCGAAGTGAATTGGCAATCGGGCAATTCGTTAAACGATATTTGTATAATTAGTACCTCTTCTGAAGCCATACCGCGAATCGCTTGTCTTCTGGTAAACGGTCGGAATCAGTCCACAAATGACTTCCTTCTTCAAATTAGATCCCTTCCATCGGTCGCATCTGCCCTATCTCAATCGGTCGAGCTGTATCGGCCAACTATAGGAAACTGGCTAATAGCTCTTCTTTCTTTTGGTAAAGGTCAACGGTCTTGTTCAAGCATTGGCGCATAACGGGAGGGTAGCTCAGTAGATTACTTTTCCTGTAGTTCTTGAGTTTAGGAGTTAATGATTTGCGGATAGTAGCTTCGGTCGTTCGGTCGATAGGGTAAGCGCTCATTTCGTTCTTGCTTGCTTTCATTCTGTTATGAGAGAGAGCTGCTATACGTCTATTTCTCTTTAGACAAATGACTGTTCCCATTCCATTGTTGGAAAATATAGAGTAGGATTCATCCGTGTGGTGAATGAAACAACATTCATTAAATGAGTTGAGGCTAAACCCCAAAACCCCTGCTCTTTAAGAGAGTAAAGGCTGTCTGCATTACTGGATTAATTCTAATTAATAGTAATAGAAACTAGGGTCCACGTAGACTATTCAGAGGAGGTATGCTAATCAATGATCTACTGATGTAGCTAGTGTTACTGAAGCTGTTGCTAGATATGCTATTGGCTTAACTGGCTCTAAACCCTCCCACCTGATAAAGGAATGGAATTTCAAGTACAAGTAGTCATCTACACTTAAAAGCTTTCTTGTCTTCACTGATCAACATTTAGTTTGGCCTAAGATTTTCTAAGTCCGACTCATCACTTACTACTCGTCATCATGGGTCCATAACCATTCTCCTACCAATTTATGTGGTTGATATCTTGATCACTGGCATAATGCAACTGCAATTATAAGATTCATTTTCGATCTGAAGGGGTCATTGCATTCTTTTTTTGGGGTGGTGGTTCGACGGACTTTTCATGGACCCTTTCTACTCTACCGCAATCGAAGAGTTGAGAATCCCTATGTACACTTCGGGACACTGAACCTAATGTATTTGGATGAAGCTATCGAATAACGAAATACAACTTACAAACCAAACCCATTGAAGATTTGTAGCTCTCATGTTAGCTGTGCTCTTTCCTAAGTGCACAAAGAAAGAAAGGGAAATCATTACCCGTACATAACAACAAGGGTCTTCTTTAGACACTCGCCCTATAACAGATAAGCAGGAAAAGGTGCCTAAGAGAATAATAGGTTGTCCGATTCCCATACTTCCAATCTTGAGCATTCGTCAAACAAACAAATAAGTAGGATAAGGGCCCTCGTTTCCTTAACCTTAAACTCAATCAAAAAGGACGGAAAGATGACAACTCGTTACTCTACTCTTTTTCCAAGAAAGGCGCACTCCAAGTACGATTCTGTATATCAGGGATAGATTATTGAACGGTTTAGGGGACAGAGATACAATACAGCTCTTTGCAGGTTCGAACCCTGCTTGTCCTCTAATTGTTTTATAGTAATTGCGTTTATAGTTCCAGCTCCAGCAGCTCTCCAGTCAAGAGACAGGGGGTTTGCAAAAGATCGCGGCCCGGGGCCGAGTACGAAAGGGACTCGTTTATGGCCGGTAACCCGTCGGTTGAGTAGTCAAAGTTTTGTAATTGCCATCCTCTAGGAGAGGGGGAAACTTGGTATTTATAGTTCGTAGAGAGCCGATTAATAAGTTCAAGATCTGGCCAATCCCAGGTTGTTTGTTACGAAGGTTGCCGGGGCTGACTCAGCACATAATGAAAGGGCTTTCCTCTTCCTAGAAGAAAAGGGGTCAAGTTATAACTCTCCAGTTTCAAAGATTTGAATCTTGTTGGGAGCCCCTGATTAGCGGTTGGAAGCACGACGGAATCTAAATAGACCAATGCGTGCTGTCACACCTACCTATACAAGATGGAAGAGTACGCTCGATCTATCACAGAGTAGGTAATGGGTATAGATCTAGTTGCTCGCCCTAGGAAGGTCCAAGCCCCATAAAATAGCATACTTCGGGTGTACTCTTATATTAAAATAAGACTTCAAATGAAATGGATTTTGTTCGTAGTGATCTAATGCTGGGGTTAGGGGAGGAGAGTGTGCGACCGCGAAGTGATAATTATTTTCGATAGTAGTCCCTTTCTTTTTGAGTGGAGAGGATTATTGCCCGAGCTGGAGCTTTTAGTATGTGGGAGCGCCCTTTCTTCCTTTCAAAAAATTCCGACTAAAGATTATGGTATTAGTAGAGTGCTACATCGTCGAGATGACTTCGCTTGCCAGTAGATGGTTCCCTTTATGTCAGGATGCTTGACAAATGAATACAATGTACGAAATTCCCTTGGATCAGCCAGAGATTCTTCTTCTTCCTTGACTTGTGATCAATTAGACAAGAGGAGTTTATCCTTGTAGGTGCCTAGGGGACTGGCAATCCACATTGGGACTCCTACTTGCTTGCAACTGCTTTGCTTCTAATTCGTGTGGTCTCGGCCAATTGATCCATACATAATATTCATAGGGAGCTATCAAGACTACGAGGTGGAACTCCGGGAAAGGCAGTAGTATCCTCAAGCTCGTCCCCTCGCTATCGAACTTGTAAGGGACTCTTTGTTTTGTTGGATTATTGAAGTGGACTACTCAGTCCACGACAAAAAGGCAATACAATAATTGCCAACTGTGTCTTTGCTTTCGTATATAAACTTAATTTAAGACTAGAATACTGAATTTCATACTACACTCTCCCTAGGTATGAAATTCAATCCCTTGCCCCCCCTTGCCGAAAAGTATTTAGAAAGCTTCTCAGCTATCACAAAGAGGGAAATTTTTATTCAATCGACCTGGAAACACAATCCTGGTGAGAGCTTTTCATCATACCCTGCGAGGTGGAGGTCCTTTACCTCAAGAAACCATTTGACCCGCCAACTCCTCAAATTATTTCTAACCCAAAGAGGCTATTACCTATAGTCCTTCCTGTCTATTTCGAGGAGGCGGGGTAAGAATAAGAACTTGGAAAAGGAACAACTCAAAAAAAAAAGGGTCATCTTCGAATTACTGAAAGGGGAATGGCGAATCCAACTCTCGAATCCGGAATGGGAATGCTGTAGGAGATGGGGCGGGCCCAATCTTCCTATCAAACTAATAATATATGCCAAGCCCCTCTTAGCCCTATAGTCTTTCTCCCTCCCACCTTTGCCTATACCTATGCTTCTATTCTCTCTACTGGTTGATCGACGAGTCCACTGGCATCTGGAGCAGTATATGTAACTTCGACGGTATGCCACTAGACCAGGTGCTCGCTATAGAGGCTACGAACCAACCAACGGGCCAGCTTTGTTGGAATTGATTCTGATCGAGGTAGTGTATGGGATGCATCTAAATTCGCGTATGGAACCTCTGCTGCTAGCTTTGCACTCGGAGGATCTGAAAATGACTCCCTTCATTATTTTATTTGGTGTAACCGAGCGAAGTGCGGAAGCTAGAGCTAAAGCAAGGTACGAAGCTACAGCTAGCAAGCTTTGGTAGTACTCGACTGAAAGGAGAGGGCTTTGCAGCTGCTGCCCAACAAGTTGAAGAGTTTGCTGCAAAAGAAAAGCTAGGAGCGAGCCAAAGAGCGAGTGAGGTCTACTCCACGTAGCCAAGTCTTGTCAAAGCCCTTTGAGAAGAGGGGCAACTAGTGAAGATGCCGAGAATGGCCGGGGATTACAGGTCTTAGTTAGAATATGTTGAAAATGCATGTGAGGGAGGGAATGATTGCACATTAGTAAGAGTAAGGGAAGGCAAGTGCCATGGCATGGAACTTATTTTCTTCTTTGTACGAGTCTCTAAGAGCAGGGGATTCGAGAATAAGAAAGAGCCTCTCGTCCATTAAGGTCTAAGTTGCGCTGTACTCTGGGCATCTTCAAACTCCTAGTGCGCAAGGCTACGTACCTATCTCCTTCTCACTGAAAGTATGTAGCTCGTAAGTAAGAAATCTTCCTTTCAGTCGAGCTCAATTGCATAGAACCTGCTTCGTACTTTCCAGCCTCTTTCACTCCCTCTCTCGCTCCTTTTATGTAGCTCGTTCCCTAAAGAAAGGACCAGTGACTATCGGTAGAGTCCAAAACATCCCTCCCCCTTTCCGTTCTTATTTCCTGTAACTCTCGCAACTGCCCAATCAATACGGTACTCTTTCTTCCTTTAAAGATACTATTCCCGGTCCACTCATAGCCGACTTATGAGAACGAGATAGAAAGAAATGAATCATTAAAGCACCCTCCGCTGAAAGATAGAAAGAAATGATTCTTACGCGAGAATACTAGACTATATTCAAAAATTCGTATATAGCTATACTAGTGAGACTACGATACTCTATGAATTCATTCTTTTTACGCTATACGCTAATAATACTAGCTATATACTAGCATACGCCGCTATATATAGAGTATCGCTAGACTAGATTATCTTCTATTTATATTCTCTAGTCTATCTTTCTTCAAGTGAGATAGTTGAGCCCGCCCCAAGCGCCGCCTTACTAAGGGTAAGGGGGGCCGGTCCCAGGTTGCCTACGTTCCTTGATCGCTCTGTAAGAAACAACTCAGGTTCAAAATCCGCAGGGAGAATAAGTGCTTTTAAAGAATTAGATAATATAGTATAGCGTAATCATAATTTCTTTCTAGATTTATCGATGCGTATAGTTCTAGTAAGCTGATCTACGACCATCCCCCACAGCCTTTGTTTCGGGTTCGATTTCTTATGCAGTTAGGAGTGGGGCGTGCTAGCGGGAAGTCCGGTTATGAACATATATCAATCCCTCAATCAACCTGAGTATATATTTTATAGGACACGGGGCGATATGATATTATAGTGCATATATTCGCTCCTTGTTAAGACCCGACTAACTAAATTGAATCGAATCTCCTCTTCTAGGCAACCGGGTCTGAGTCCCTGTCCCTAGTCTGAGTGTTAGTAGTTTCATTAGAGCAAGCTCCTCAGTGTTAGGGTTTTGACTTGCTTGCTTACCGGCGGGAAAGGACAGAGTTTCATAGTCCCATTCCCCACCCAGTGATAAGATAGAGACAACCCTGCCAACCAGTAGTCCCCAGCCAGCCAGTTCAAAAGCATAGGAATAGGTAGAGTAGATTAGATCTATTAAACACAAACAAGCAAGCCAGGCAAAGAAAGCAAGCCAAGCAATAGAATAAGAGAAGTGAAGGAGCGAAATGATAATAGATAGAGTGATTGGCAGATAGAGTTCTAGGCCAGTTCAAGGGAAGCTTCACTCCACCCTCCTTTACGTAGCGAGCGGGGCAGGGATATTACATATCGCCAGGAAAGCCAATTTATTGGCTTGAAAGAGCTTTGATCACGACTGGTTGTAAACAAACCACTGTCTCGCCTCTGCTTTCTTTCGAGCTCCGCTCTCCCCGCCCCATTCATGGCTTGCTGTTCGGATAGTCAGAAATAAATTCCGGGAGGCAACGAGTAAGGAATTGATATGGCCCACTTTCTGTCGTTCTAGCTGATGCAGTCGGTTGATTCAGCTTCTTTTTATGCGTTAATATATTATATTCTATAAGTGCTCGCTGGGTTCCTTTTTGAAAAAAAAAACACACGGGGCTCAGACAGGTACCGAAACCTATTGTCATCCTTACATACAATAGAATGAAAAATGCATTTGTTTGAGATCTATATGAGAAAGCCTTTCAGCGGTTAAGTCAGCGAGACCAGTCAAAAAAGCCCCTTTAGAGAGAAGGGCGGTCAGAGGCACTGTCAACCAACACCGGCACACGCACCTGCATAATCAACTGATCCCGAAACCAACCGACTATACTTAGTTAGGCATTGATACCATTAGGGCAGGGAGTTGACTACTGCCCAAGCTGCTACACGTAACTTCTTGTTTCTCCCTCGCAGGACTGTCCTACTATCTGATCAGCCGGATACCGAAACAAAAAAAAAGCAGGAAAAGCAAGTGCAAGCTAAGCGGTCAAGGTTCAAACGTGGGTGCTGGCTAAAAGTGTTTGGTGACAGGTCAAGTTATGTATCAGGAAGGTGGGAGAGAAAGGCTGAATCTCATAGTCAATAACATGCTCTGTGCTGCGCCAAGTAAAGACTAGCCAATGTTCGCTTCCCACCCAAGGCTCTCGCCGGGAGGATTCGACATTTAGCGTTTGCTTGTCTCGAAAAGCCCTTTCCTTTTCTTGTAGTACGGAACCTATCAAGTGGGTATTTCTCCTTGAAAGCATCTTGGGGTCTTTCTTTTAGATGTCGTTACGGTCTTGGTTGGTGAAGTTAGCCGTAGTGATCGATCTAGCTCAATTACCAAAGTCCCTTAGGGGGGGTCTTTTTTATTAATAGTGATTTAAACGGCTGTAGTCGTCTCTACCGTTTATCCACCAATCTGCCCTGCTCTTTATGAGCTGAGCTATTCCATATGAAAAAAGGGAATCCAATCGTCTACCTAAGCCGCTTCTAGATCCTTCTTTGATTCGCGAGAACTCGCTCAGGTAGAACAGAGAGAACGCGACTATTGGCTTTTTTCTTTTAAAGTGGCTTTCTCCGTTTCTGGTTCGTGAGCTTATGGTAGTCAATCATTAGCTGCTTTAGTTTGAGTTTAGGTCACGAAGATCTAAAAAAAAGAAAGGATCGCTCCCCGTTCTAATTGAATCAGGTGGGCTGTGCCTTCCACCGGGTTATCAAGGTTCTTTCTTAGAGTGCACGGGAAGAGCAAGCAAACTCAAAACCTCCGCCCCAGTCAGCTGCTCCCCAAAGGGGATCGTCCGCTTCAAAGCAATATGAATTTCTCATAGCTGTCCCAGCTAACTTTCCTAGGATAAGTAGTCCTCTCTGATTGATTGCCGTTGAAGATGACTCAAGGTCTTTATCAAGATTTTATTTTTCAATAAGAAAAGAACATAGTAGGAAGTGGTGCTCTTTGCCTAAAGCCCTCCTTCCGACTTAGAAATACCAACTATAAATAGCTTTAGCATCTCTTGATAAGGAAATGTCTTTCTAGAGCTAAGGGGAAGTGGCTATAGCCCCTAGTAGCAGAATGGAATCAGTTTACCGGGCTGACTTTCATGCCAACACGAGTAGTTTAACTTATCACTACCTCGTAAGGGCGTTGAGAATTTTATTTTCTTTTACTTTTGTTCAAAATTCTTAAAAAAGTATTCAAATAGCCTTTGCATAGTTTACGAATTCTGCTTATGCGGACCTAAACACAGGAATGGTTTTTCTCAGAGTCAGGCCACGCCTTATGACGAAAGGGGGAGAAAGGACGGGTCACCTGCCGATCTGTGATCAAACAAAACTATACCTGAAGAATGGGATACAGATTGACCGGCACAAAAGCCATCTCTATCAATCTACGCTCATTGATGAGACGGCGACATAGAGAAGAAAGTATACCCTTTGCTTTGTCACCCCCCTTGTCACTTAAAAGTAAAGAAGAGATACAAACTTTGGAATTTGGTGGAATCGAGGATGGAATCGAATAGCGAATGCACTTGCGGTTAAGACAGGTCCTGCGTCTCCTACCTAATGCAATTGACCGACCCGGCATCTCTTTCGTTCAATAATGCCTTTGCTTCAAGACGCTATTTACCAATAAGAATAGGAAAAAAAAAACGACCCTTTTTTTGAATTGAAGAAGCCGAAGGGGTGAACGAACGCTGCGGTAACGAGCCGTAAGAAAGATGAGCAGAGCATTCCTTCCGCCGGCCTTTATAGGAGTAGGGGAGCGTGGTGAGATAGATAGACGTCCAATCCTGCAGCAGCTAGTTGCTCGGCCTTAGTCTTGGGCTGATCTCACACTTCAATCAACCCCTTCGTACTTCGATCCAATCAATCGATCGATCAAGAGGCTAATCTCTTTTGTTTGGACCGTAAAAAAAAAAAAGAAAAAAAGAGATGTATGGCGGAGGGAAGGAGAGAAAGAACGCATGCATGGAGATTCTGTCTGTCGGAGGTTCGAGAATCTATGAAAGGACATCTAAGACTAAGGAAGAATTCGAGGAAGTCCATTACTGAGAGAAGTGGTGATCTCGTCTTGGGAGAAAGGAAGCTTCCGGATCACCTTTTCCAGCCGAGCGATCACTCAGCAATGAACACTAACTGAAAGCGGCCGGGAATGAGTACCTATCCCTTACGGGAATCGAACCCGTGTCTTCGACATGAAAAGACGATGTCCTAACCACTGGACGAAAGGGACCAAAAAGCCATTCTTCATATACCTCAGCTCCGAGAATATAAGTGGTTCGTTCTATACGCAATTCAAGATTTCGTTTGTGTTCATGTTGGCGATTTCTGATTTCTGATGTGAATTCGGCGGGTCGTCCACCCCTTCCTACGGGTTCCCCCACCGATCCAGTAACACACCAACCCTCCCTTTCTACGATCATAAAGCCCCCTGATTCCTTTCTTTGTCTTTCATCCCCCCTGAACAGAATAAGTAAGGCTTTCTAATTCAAAAAAAAAAGAAAATAGGGGCGAAGCGCCCGTTTGAAGTGGCGAAGGCCTATGCTAAAGTAAGAAAGAAAGTACGTTAAGGTTACGAAGTAAGGTCAGCTGGTTAAGGAAAGCTCAGGTTATGAAATCGCTTAGCCGTTTTTTTATTTTATTATTCTAATTAATTAATTAAGTAATTAAGTAGTTAAGTAGTAGTGAGGCGTCGGTACGGAGTTGCGTCAGCTGTACATATAGACTAGGCTAAGGCGGACTTCATCTCTTCTATTCTCTTCACTTACACTTCCGCTGAGTCTAACAAGGCTCAGGTGCGGAGCTTTCCACTGTGGACCGAGACTACGCAAAGGTAGAACACCATAGAAACTTCACTGACTTTATCATAAACCTTGATTTCGCTACGCTCAATAAGAACCCGGAATAGCGGAAATAGGTTCGTGTTCCGCTTCCAAAGTCAGTCGTCTTTGCCCAAGTGTGAACTGCAGACGACTCTCCGGTGGTTCCATTCCTTCTTACTTGACTTCTGGGTCAACCCAAGCCGAATGGGAAGAAAGGGGTCAGCCAAACAGCAGTCCACTTTGTACATTTTCTGAGGCAGACCAATCAGGCATTTTAGAAAGGGGAAGGGCACTTCTCACCGAAGGAGGCAGTAGGAATGAAGGAGGCGGGAAGCTACCGCTTCTAGAACTAGAATGCAAGCTTATCCTTTACTTTTTTTAGAGCGTACCACTATTGAAATAATAAAAAAAGGTTTATGGATGAAGTAATCGGAGTGACAATTACGGTTGCGGAAACCGGAGAAAGTCGGGAACCGTCGGTTACCTTTTGAATCAAAGTAGCGACGAGCCGAGCTTCGCTTCCTCGTCGCTTCTTTCTGGCGACTAGCTTCTCAAGCGGGTGGCTTGGTAAGCAAGCTACCTTCAGCATCGGGCAAATCCCTATCAATAATAGGCCGGAATGGTGTGGAAGGGGGCCCTGGCCCTCCCTACTTCAATGGAAAGGGGGGAATCGCCGTTTCACAGCCGCTCCTCTACAACTACCTTTCGCCTAACATGATCACGAACGAAGACAGAGAATTGCGTAGATAGGAGGACGAAACGAACCAACCCATTTCATTTGTCCTGATCGGAACGATTGAAGAAAGAAAGAGAATGGTGGCCCCTTTCGCCCGGGGGGCATCGTCGGAGAACAATGTCGGGGACAGGGTGAGAACCTTCCCTTCCGTTGGTTACGCCTTTTAAGTGTTGGTTCTTCCTTAGATATGGAGATAGATCCAGATAGAGATCTATATCTTTCTATCGATAGATAGATAGATAGATATATTGAGAAATGGATATTGATCTGCTTTCAAGATCTATGAACAAGAGAGATCCCTAAATATCCATTTGAAAAAAGAGATGAATAGGCGGAGCCAGCTGAAGGAAGGGCGCTAACGCACCCCTGCAATCTTTCTAAAGCAACAAGCGGCTTTACTTTAATAAGAAGGAAGGGCCTTATATTAGAAATAAGAATATTAATTAGTAAAGGCGCGTTAGCCTATCTAAAGGCCTTTTCTTGCTCTTGCTCGCCCCCCTACCCGATTAGTTTAGTCATAAAAGAACTCAAGTTTCGCCCTTTGACAACCTTACTAATAGAAAGGAAAGGGGAAAGATGCGCTCAAGCATGCGAAGAAAGCTCGAAGAGCTTCCCTTATATTATAGAAAGGTTTGTAGAAAGGGGCTTCTTCAAATATCCCATAAAAAGAAAATAGAAATATATAAATAAAGTAGAGGCTTCAAGGCTTGTAGTTTAGGGGTGGGACAGGAAGGCCCAACCTATACAAGGGGCTAGCGCGAAATGGCTTTCTCTGATAGGGGCTCGCTTCTTCAAGCGGAGCTTGCTGCTTTTCATTTTGATAGGAGTAGGTGCTTGCTGCTCGTCAAAGCCGTAGCTTGCTGCTCGCTTGCTGTCTACTAAACGAGCCTTCACTGTCCGCCCGGGGCCCCTATCTTTAATCTTAAGTAAAGTGAAGTCAAATCAATGAAGTGAACAGCCCAACCTCTTTGTTTGAAGCTTTTCCAAAAAGCTTCTACTTGTTTTTATTTTGAAGCTTTTCTTCCCCAAAACACAACAATAGACTTGCAATGCAACTATAGTATAGGAAAAAGCTGCTCTTTGATATCGATAGCGGGGGGTTCAGAAAGGATCTTATCGTAGATAGAGACTGAAACCTGTGTGGGGGTAGGGGCGGATGTAGCCAAGTGGATCAAGGCAGTGGATTGTGAATCCACCACGCGCGGGTTCAATCCCCGTCATTCGCCCATCCATCAATAAATGGACCATTTGTTACGGAGACACAAGACAAACCCTTCTTTTATCTTCAAGTCAAGTCGTAGGCTTTCAAACAAACGCATCCAAACATAGAAACCGTCGCCTACGTGCTGAAAGCAGAAATGGAATGGCTGATCATTCATTGTATGAAGTTTTTAAGACCTCACTAATCAGCCTTACACTTTTTAGTTCATAATGAATGAAATGAACCCCCGGATGAAGCAACTACCGTTTACCTCTCCCTTTTACTAAACCATGGGGAGCCCCGAGTAGTTTACCGGGCTAATTTAGTTGTCGTGACGATACCTTTCTTAGTGGAAGATCGGAAAAGACTTCTCTTCATCACGAGACAGATCGGATCTGCCGTAGACACCCGAGAGACCTCCACAAGGCAGGCTAAAAGAGTAAGAGGACAACAAGCAAAGAGTTATGCTTTCATTTCTTTGTTGAGATTGAAATCAAGTTATTTAAAAGGGGGTAGGGGGTCGTTAGACCGCGGGCCAAGTCAAGAAAATTACTGACTTTTCTTTTCTAGTAGTCTTAATGACTAGTAGTTTGAAGCCTTAACGGTTTTTTTCGGCACTCGGTTCCTTCGTCTTAAGTCAAGTTCAGTTTACTTTTTCGATTCGGAACTCTTAGTCGAGCTGATGGCGAGATCTATTTTTTATTCGAGGTTCAAGAGAAAAGAAAAGAGAGGAACCACCACCCAATGGTGCTTTTACGAAAGTACGGTCACCGGTGGCTAAGAGCCTTTCCTTTCCTATCAACTTCGTCGAGCCTTTAAGCCAATTGAATCAAATGGCTTTGCGTTTTAGTTGGTGTTCAGTGTATCGTACTGTTTTGAAAATCATGCTTTGCATTCCAAGTGAGATCAAAGCGCCCCTCTCTACCAACATGAAGCTTGTTGCCAGAATAGATCGAATGTAATAACGTATTGTTAACTGTTTAAAATTTAGAATTCGAATCAGCCGAGAAGGAGATCACTGAAGATGGGAAGAAAGAACGTGCTGTTTACCAAGTCTCTGTTGGAATATGAAAAGAAATATACTTTTCTAGAAATTATTTAGCCTTAGTCTGGGCCGCCCAAAAGCTCAGACATTACTTCCTCGCTCACTCAGTAAAAGTGCTCGCATGGACCCAGCTGAAAAACGGATGCGCGTTAGCGCTTTACTAAACAAGCAACGGCCCTAATCCTAATAAAGGCTAAAGGCGCCTGGCGCGCCATACCCTTTCTTTATCTGGGGGATGCTCCCAAATGAACAGGTGTAGAAGCTATGAAATTAGATCGACCGTAATGGAAGCGGCTAATTCGCGATAGACGAGTGGGTGAGTGTCACGGGGAGTTTTTCGAGAAAAGGTCCTATCCTTCAATATCATGATTGGGTCGACCAGACCAGATCATGAAAATCTTCATTTTGAAGTATTCCCATGTTTAACATTTTTGACAAGTTCACTTCCGGTAAAGCGCAACTACGCCTTCCTCTCGGGGGCACTATACAAGAAAAGAACAAAGAGAGAGAGAGCCCTAGATTTGAGCACTTGATTTCGGCAGTTGGACAAATCGACTGTGCCGAATCGAGTGTTGCTGTGGAACTCAATCCAGCTGTCTTTCTTTATGAAGGCAGCTTTCTTCATTCGCCCCAGTTCGAGATTGTGGATCGGAAGCTGCATCCTTTTGTTTCAGACTTTCCTACAGATTCAGCTGGATGCCTTCCTTCCTTGTTGAGAGACAGAACCCAAGCCAAGACGAAAATGGATGAATATTCATTCTATTGCCACTGTCTCTAATGAGAAAAGCTCTTTAAGATGCTTTCACGTCAAAATCTATCATTGGAAGAAGCAAATGCGATTTCATGGGTTGTCCCTAGGAGCAAACATCCGATCAATCAATTACGGACACAAGGAAGTTAGCAGCGGACGTTAGATTTACCTATCGCCCGTTATGTATGATACACAACTACCATTCCAGATTGGTTTTCTCTCTCCAATTAGGAGAGGCTGATAAGAAATCGTATCAGATGCTATTCCCCGCCCATCCATCGGAGAGAGGAACTGTCCTAGCTTAACTCCTCGATTCAAGAGGAGCTCGGAAATAGGAGGAGAGGTTAGCAACGTACGAACGTTTTCCAAGCGAGCCATGGGAGTCTAGATTTTGCGAGCCAGCCCGGAAAAAAAAGTTTCACTATCTTCCCCGTCTCTCCATCATAAATTCAAAGAAAGACTCGCAGGCAAACCCATTATTCAAGGGGATGAATCAGGTGCAGGGGTTAGCTTCGGATTGGTATAGGTGATATGGGAAAGAGCATGTGGGGTTTTTTTACTTCCTTTTCCTTAGAGGAGAAGCCAATGAATTGTGTGATTTGACTGTTCTCGGTAAAGTGGTTCAAGAGCTAGTGGCGTGTATCAAAGGTTATCTTGTGCGTCTGTTCGCAAAAGATAAAAAAGGCTTTGATTGTGTAATAGCTTCGTGCTTAGGTCCCTACTTTCTTTTTTTTGATAAATGAAAATAGTGTCCATTGATACCTTATAGTGATAGAGTGACCGTTTACACACCTTCTCGGGCCAGTGTAGTGGATCTTTCCCATTATAACAGTAAAACGATCAAAAGATGTCGATTAGAAAGGCAAGGCTTTACTAATTACTAATAAGGGCTAATCTTGCTTCTCCAGCTCCACCAGAGCATTTAAAATAAAAAGAGCGCTCGGGAATAAAGCCTAATCAAAGCAGGCAAACAGAAAGATCGTGTAACTTGACAGGTGCAGCCACGAACGACGGCTTGTTTCTCAACCGCAGTAGCTCTTGTTCTTCTTACTTCTCAGAGGTCGATTCAGCAGCTTCAGTAACCTCCATGGTTAGTCTTTGTATTGCGGGTTAGAATCCTGAGATGGATTCTTGTGGGCCAGTCTCAGGATTAAACCTGGGTTCCAGGGATGGCTCCATCTCGGTTGTGGATCTAATCAGCTCCATCAGACCGCCTGCCTCCACAGTGAAGCTTCCGGCCACTGCTTCCACAGCAGGACAGGAATAGAAGTGAGTGCTTCAGGTGGATAAGCTTCGACGCTCTCAACCTGGTTTGGATCGTTTGACTATGGCTCCGCGTTCTTTACAATCATAAGCTCGATCACGAGAGTCCAAATCAGGGTCTCCATCTCGCCTTATTAAAGAAGTTCGGGCAAATCTACATCTACATTTTAAGAAGTTATAGGTATAGCTCAGGAGATGGGATTGGATCCGGAATTCGAATTGGCTCTGCATCATCTGAAACTCCATTTCGGGGTCTTTATTTCAATTATAATCCGCATATGGAATTAGAACCGGGCTACCCCATAATCGTGATTTGATCATCATTAGGTGGTGAGAAACCACGCCTTATGACGAAAGGGGAGCATTACGTCCGATCAAGACACCAGTCTGCCCTCTAATAGAGGGTGCTACGGAAGAAATTAGGCACTGAACTGAGGTTTAGCAGTGCTTATCACTCAGGACGGCCAGACTCCAGTCGTCGGTTTACTGGAAGACTTGCTGAGGAGCTTAGTGCAAGGGAGACCGAGCCAGTGGGAATAAGTTCTTCCAACTGCAGAGTTTGCCTATAAAAACGATGTGAATCGGCCTATGTTAAGTAAGGGGGGAAGTAACCATTCGAAGTGGTGTATCGGACTAACAATAAGGGGGAAGCACAGCGATCAAAGCTTTGGTTTAGGGCCCACTTAGTTTAAACGAAAGAAGAGATCTTTCTAGCAATTTAGTTCCGTTCCAAACCTAGCCTTCCAATATGAGAGCGAGACAAGCAAGCCTGAACCCATCCAATGAAGGAAGTGACGCTTGCTACGATCAATATCCGAACAACACCTTGACTTTGATCAAGATTGGGTTTGTGTTCAGTGAGCTGTACCAGCAACTGCATCGATCCTTCTCTATTCTAGGAGCATCCAATCCAGTCATTCTCTTGTAAAGAGGACGATTTCATCATAACAAAGAGAACCCAGTACAAAGATAGATCCATTCGCTGAGCTCGAGAGAGCGTTTTGAACAATAACAAGAATTTCCCACTGCACAATCATTTCAATTAGGATCTGCACCAGTAGCTCTCAGCTGCTACAATTGCTTTAGTGGGAGCACCGGTAGAAAACAGGTGGTCAGCCCACCAATCCTCCCTTTTCGAGCACGGCCCTCAACAGGCAATATTGATTATTAGGCAACGTTGTCAGGAACACAACGGATTGCATCCCGAGCGTTAGGTGAAGGGGTACGGTCCTCAAGGTATCCGAAATGAAAAGAATCCGCTTTACAATAGCCTTGAGTTTCATGTCATTAAAGAGGTCGACGTAGCGAACCTGGTTCTTCTAACTCAAGTCAGTAGTGAGCTTTAGACAGGAAATAAATATTACTTACTCTAGGTGAGTCTGAGTTCCTTTGCTCTTTCTTTGGTCTTTACCCCTGCCTACTTTCTTTGGATCGTTCTGACGATGCTTATTCTTTTTGATAGAACCTCGTCTCAAGGCCCGGGCATTCATCTAATGCTTACTTTTAGGCAGCTTATTTCCTGCTTCTGCAAAGGGTGGAAAAGGCTCATCTGCTCTCTTCGGTTGAGCTGTCCACGACACGAAGACCTCTTTCCTTACAATAAATATTTGACTTTTACTTTTTCTGGTCTTTTGTCCTGTAATAGCAGTCGCATCTGTAATATCTAATCTAGCTCTTAGCTGGTCTGGTCCAACCCCTCTTCCGTCTGATGAAAATCGGGAATACCTTGCTAGCAAAGTAAGCAATGCTATTCCATTAGTTTAATTAAAAAAAAAGGCACACTTCTATTTTCTCGCCTTCCCCGCCTTTTGTTCGGAGCGTGGTCTTTGTGATCTTCCTTCCCTCGTTGGTTCCCTACCACGACCCTATCCGTATTTCTATATAAATGAAAGTGCCCAGCAACAGGTTCAAGTCATTTCATGTTACCTCGTGCAATTTTAAGGCTTCGCGGGCTAGTTGTCACGGCAAGTTTCCTGGTGAAAGGCAAACACGTAACACCAATCCCATTCATCCTGGTCCGATCCGAACGGATCTTGTTGAATGAATTGATCCATTGTTGTATGCCTTACTTCTTAGTGAATTTTTTCCTACTTGGACCCGCCTTTGAGTACTCCTGAGAGATATAGTGGAAACATTTTGTTATGGTGGAGAGTGGGGAGTGAAAAGACCAATTCAGCAGAGAACGACCGCATGAATCGGAATCCACTTATATTAAGACAGACGACCGAGAAAGAAAGGCTCCACGTTCTCCAAGTGATTGATCTTAGCGTGCTAGCCGCTGCTTCATTTCGTATAGTGATAACGCTTTCTTAGCGCTCCGCCCCCCCCCTTGTATAGTAAGGGGGACTCTGGTTGCGCGGCTTTCTCTTATAGGGGTCTATTTTCTCTTACTTTACTCAACTTGACCTACTTGACTCAGCGGTTAGAGTATCGCTTTCATACGGCGAGAGTCATTGGTTCAAATCCAATAGTAGGTAAAACCGGCCGAAACCCCTGCTTTTGCCAGCATGACAGCAAGGAGTCAACTGAATGACCAAAGCATCGGTTGCTTCCACTTCTTCGACCCCCTCTCTTTTTCTCTTCATGTATGTGGGCTGCCTGCCCCGTCCCGAATAGACGAACAGGAACAAGCTGAAGAGAAGGAAGGCGCGAGAGAGAGAGTTGATACTCAACTCTCCTCCCTTCTTCCACAATTAGGTGAAGACCCGGGGGGCCGGAAACCCCAACGGGAACCCTTTCACCGCGCCACACGATTCTTTCGCGAAGCGCTCTCTCAGGCGTTTCCACTCCTGCCCCCGCAAGCAAAGCAAGATACCAGGCGACCAAGTGAAAGTGAACAGCCCCGAGCAAATCTTCTAGAGAGCGTACCCTTTGTTTCTACTCTTTCTCTCTTCTAAGAAAAACTTAGAATATAAATAAAATTTCTAATACTAATACTAATAAAAAAAAAAAAAAAAGAAGAAGATTTTTTTTTATGGACCCCTTGGACCTCCGACCAATGAGGTGATGACACATGCATGCGTGCATATGAACTTATAAAAAGTGGGTTCAAAACCTGGGTGGCACTATGTAACTCAATCCATTATAGGGCTATTGGTGGATTCTTTTTTATTTTAGAATAGACTCTGAGATAGAGGAGACTTTAAGGAGATTTTGTCGAGATAAGGACTTGCAGCAAAAGTCGAGTAGTCGAAGAAGTAAGGTCTCAGACTCGCGAAGACAAGTGAAAAGTATCTCGAGGTTTCGCCGCTTTGAAACAATAAGTTTAAAAATCTCGAAAAAATTTAGCGTGGTTTTTCTCTAAAAATTCGGAGGGTTCTGCCAGAAAGAGTTTGGGGATTAAATCGTTTGGTCTTTGGAAGTTCCCTGATTGGTTTGAGAACATGATTGAAGAAGACCAGAATTTTGGAATACACGTAGATCTGCAGATCCAGTGTTTGAAGTTATTCTAGTGTGTTTCGATTTAGTAATTCTACAGTTCAGACAGAGACGTTGTTGAGTATGTGGCTTGACTTACTCCAAGGTGACTCAAGTCTCGATTGAGCAGTCATTTTTCATAGTCACGGGTCCTGCTTTAGCACCGTTTCACATTTGCAACTGTAAAGGGCGGTTTGTGACCTTCCAATTTTCCAGTGAAACCGGGGACCGAAAGGTCGGTGAGAGATAGCAAGAAGATGCATCCATTTCTAGGCTAATTCAGTGTCTTGTGGATGCTATCTATGAAGTAGTTAGACACGCCCCTTGGGGGATCTGTTGGGTCTTTTAAAAGGACTCAATCAAAGGGCACAAACGGAAAGCCTGCTGTTTTTCTGAGGTTGGGTTTTGAGATGAGAGTAGGATACACACGTCGAAGAAATCCGTTGTCTAGAGAGAGTGGAGTGATCTCAAAGAGTTTTCTATTTTCATATTGAAAACTTGACTTTTTTATTAAAACTATATTTCTAGTTTTCTATTTCATAAAATAAAAAAACTAGATGTCTTTCTCATTTGCTGCCACTCAACAACAGCAGGTCTCAGCTCTGCGCATTCCTAACAATTTTTTCTTTCTTTCAGCTAAAGATTGTTATCATCTGGTATGAGAGCCCAGGTTGTGCAGATATGGTAGTGATACAATCTTCTGGATCTATGGTTGCTGATATGATTACTGCATTAACGCCATACGATTGTCAAGCATCGCAAAATTGAACCTATAAATGTAGATGTTTGGAAGATGAGAATGCAGTTGCTTCTCAAAGAACGGGATCTTTTTTTTTTGAATTCTTATTCTTGAGAAAAGAGAAGCCCGCAGATCTGGCGCTAATGGCTTCTTCAATCAAGTGATGTTTTGTTTTGTTGTAGCCAAACAACAAAAGAAAGCATATGAACAGCATCTATAGTTGTAGACAGTAAAAAAAAAGTTCTTCGAAGCTGTGCTAATGGTGGTCAAGGATAAGGTACTAGTTTCAGTGGGAGACATTGAGTCTGCATGAGAAATCTGGGAGACTCCACAGAGAATGTATGAGTCAGTGACAATGGTAAACATGAAGTTTCTTCGGCAACGCTTTTTTCCAAGCAAGATGCAAGAGGGGACGAGCGTGTCTCAGCACTTAGACAAGATGGAGAATATTTTCAAAGAATTTGTAGCAGTGAGAGTCAAAATGACTGATCGTGATCAGTGACCGGGAAGTCTGCTGAAGTCGTTTGAGTCTTTAACAACCACCCTCTCCCGTGAAACTCCTCCTTTAATTGATCTGACGATTTTCTTTAGGCAGAAGCTGAAAAGAGATTTGAACGGCAGTCTGAAAAGACTAATGCTGCGCAAAAGAAAAGAATATGTTTCAAAAGAAGAATAAACACAAATGCAGAAGGACCTGAAAAACATAGAGTGTTGGTAGAAGAAAGGTCACTTGAGTTTTGAGTGCCCATAAAAGAAGGGAAAAAGCTATGATGATCAGGAAAGGGTGGTGTTGGTCACTACTATGGCCCTGTTTGCCAACATTTCAGATAGTTGGTGGATCGGGTTCTCGCATCATATTTTCTTCCTTTCGGAAGATTTTGGTGCAAATATGATTGAAGAACTAGGTTCTTCATATATGGGCAATGGCACTTCGACTGTAATCAGAGGCCGAGGGAATGTGTAATTGCTGTTGAAAAACGGAAAGTCAGAAGAAAAAGCAAGCATTGCTTTTCCCTTTTTGTACCTGAAAAAAACCTACTCTCGATGAGAAGAGCCTTGACTTTTTATTATATTAAGAAAGCGCTAGCGCGCTACTTATAGCAGCTTGCTTCAAAGCTTTACTAATAGGGCTTATAAATTAAGAGGTGAGTAAGGGGCTGCTTCTTAGCCCTCCAGGAAATGAGATTCCGACCAAGAACAAAAGCCCGAGGTAGAGCGTCGGTCGTCAGGGCAGCCTACCTTTATTTTATAGGAGTAGGGGCGGATAGCTTGTCACCTGGAGATATAGGCGTAGAGACTCTTCCCCTATGCCGCCTATTGGTACTAGTGTAGTAGGGTTGACCCGCAATACAGAACGAACCCATAAGTGTAACCTTTCGCTCAATACTAGAATCGACAATTGAAGCATCTGAGGATGCATTAATCGGGGATAGACGACAGAAGGAATTCTCTATAACTTCACCTTCAACAAGCGTAGATTTTTTCAATAATCTTTTTTCGTTCTTTTCTATCCCTGTCTTTTTCATAAGACCTAAAGCGGTAAATAAAAAAAGAATCAAATCACACCATTTCTATTTCTGTAATAGGCCTCTTTTTCTCCTGAAGTTGTCGGAATTTTTCGTAATAAGATATTGGCTACAATTGAAAAAGGTCTTATCAATAAAATTTCCATTTATCCGCGATCTAGGCATAGGTAGAAATCCATTCGATAATTCTTTTCATTACCTCCTCGTGATAAAATGATCCCACAAACAAAGGAATTATACAGTACGAAATAAAATAACATAAAAATAAAATAAGACTTCATTAAAAAAAAAAAAAGATATGACCTTCTACTCCAATTTTTTCTTTTTGTTTTGACAGGAGTCGAAAAAAAAAGAAGAAATATTTTAATACGATTAGATTTCATCCAAATGTAGTAGAGAATGAAAGGAACTATTCCTATTCCGATTTGATCGAAGTTGAAGAATCAAAGAATTTATCCTGCGGATTAGGAGAATTCTATAAGTTTTTCTTATTCTTAAATTATGACCCAAAGAAGAAAAAGAATCGAATAATCGTTCTATGATGAAAATAGAATAACCCTCTTGTGTTTTGTGCATAGCGGGTATACGCTTATACACTAGAAAATAAAATCTAAAAATCCCTGGGATGATTTATGAATTTGTAATAGATTTACGGGTTAAGGGGTTGTTGTTGAGCGATCTAAAACTGGAAAGGAATTTTAGAATTCGTATAGAAATGGAATTTTTTTTTAATAATTATGATCTAAAGGTATCCATTAACCATAGTCTAAAAAAAATAGACCGATCAGTTGATTCGTTCCAATTCATTGATTTAATCCGGTATAAATATAATAATATAAATATCATAATATGACGGTCTTGACAAACATGAATAGAAATAGTTCTTAAAAAAAAATAATAATTGTTTTTTTTCCTCGCTTTGAAAAAAAGTTTATAATGGGTTGGTCGTACCTTTACTGCAAGAATATGAATGACTCGCTATTCACTCGCGGGTTCTGGGTCATAATCATAAGATTATGCAGGAGAGATGGCCGAGTGGTTCAAGGCGTAGCATTGGAACTGCTATGTAGGCTTTTGTTTACCGAGGGTTCGAATCCCTCTCTTTCCGTACCTTCACCTAATTCACCAACGTTACCGACCGCAATGTATCAAATTCCAATCGATACCATTATTCCAACAAAGCCCTTTTTTTTCCCTACCAAATTCTATCTATCCCTGCCTGCTTCTTCCCCTTCCTTCTTTACTGGTAGAACTGTTAGACTCGCATCGGCTTATTCAGTTTGTTATCCGTTTCACCGAGAGTGAGGCTTTCCCACGGTAATGGAAAGGTCAGCGGAATGCGTAAAGGAATGCGCATCGCTCAACCCCGTTTCATGCTGGAGGAAAGAAAGCCGATATAAACAGCTCCATATTAGCGAATTGCCTCTGACTACTCTTTTTAGACGCTATTCTTAGAATCTCGAAAGAGGCTACGCCCCTCCTTGCCTAAGAGTTCTTGCTTCAAGTTAACTTGCCTTGCTAATGGTTGGCAGTCTTACTGCTACTGTCGGTCCTAGCTATCGGCTGCCTAGTTGTAGGCTTACTTTCGCTCCTCTACCCGGCATGAAAAACTTGGATTCTCATTCTTTTCTTTAACTTGCTAACTCGCTTCCTCTCCAATGGAAAGTACGTCCGAGGCCTGAGAACCTCCGAGTTCTGGAGGAGAACCTATAGAAGGGCTTTAGCGTCAGAGTTTAGGAAGATCAGAGCGGACACCCATGGGATAACTTTAACATAAAAATATGCCTAACTTTCCTGAAAGCAGGAAGAACCCAATCCAACGCTCTCTCTCTGCTAGGCTAGGCTGACTTTACATTCCAACAAACGTACACACCTGCTCCAGTCTGGGATTCTAGGTTCTTCAAAGAGACGGTGGAACAGGGGAAAGCCAAACCACACATCTATGATGGGGCAGATAAGGAAGATGAATTTGATGCGTTTGTTGTTGAGGATATGGAAAGGGGATCAGAGGGAACTTTATCTGGGCAAAACTGCATCTACCCTAAAGTCCTTATTCCCTTGAGCGAAAGAAAGGATCTTTGGAAGCCGTGGCGGAGGGCTTTGATCGTGAAAGTACTAGGAAAATCGGTGGGATACAAAAGACTGGACCAAGGTCTAAGAGACCTGTGGAAATTGGAAAATGGCTTCGAAATGCTGGACCTTGACCTGGGTTCTATCTGCTGAGGGACTAATCGAAGAAGGATTTTCTGCATGTACTTGAGGGGGGCCTTGGGTATGGGTAATTCATTATGGGACATTATATCACTGTTAGCAAATGGAAACCAGAGTTTAGACCATCCACGGCATCAATCAACCTAGGTCTTTCGTCAGAGAAGGGGTAGAAGGAGCACTCATACCCGCTCTCCTCCTCCACCCCTGACCTGAATAGATATAGGGCCTTAGAAGGCTACAGAAGAGAAAAAGGTGAAGCCCACCTTTCCGGGGCTTTCCTCAGACCTCTGTCCGGCCTAAGGACCGTCTCTAGGCTGGAGCTCCTGTCTCCTCCCTTAGAGAGCGTACCAATCCACTTCGTTCCCCGATCAAAATACAAATAAGAGTAATTAGAAAACTTTTGCTCTATTTTCCAAAAATGAAACAAATAGAATCGAAAGCCTGCTCCCAATAGCAACTATGAAATCCACATTCTTACCGGGCGAACGCGTAAAGGCATAATTAGTTCCACAAATCTCACTGCACTGACCATAGTAAACTCCTTCTCGTTGTACCAAAATAGAGATCTGATTTAAAGCGGGACTCCATTTATGAGATTTATAAAGTTGACTACTTCCTCCATAAAGAAGGAAGTATTCGTTGGAGTTAGGACCAGATCCCGCATTATTGAAACACCAAAACCAAATTGTGAGCTAATGCCACCCGCATCCTCGAAAAAGGTTTGAGTAATGTCGGGGACAGGAAATTGCTGGGGTACCGCTATATTTTGTTTTTGTAATAAATTAATTACCGTTGAATCGAGACTCCTTTTTATAAAAGGAAGAAGTTCTGTTTTTAATTCATCATTCCCCGAAGTCTCGATTACCTGCAGAAGTTGATGATTGAGGGTTTTGAGGATTGCTTTTTTCATTTTTTTATGACAAAAAGAATTCCGCTCCGCTAAAACAGCAAAGAGACTTGTCGGAAATGGCCGGTTGGGTTTATCCAACCAAGAAAGACATGGGATTGTTTGGGCGTAACATTCTTTTGCTTCTCTTTCTTACGATATTTCTACTCAGCTTGAAAAGAAAGCTCAAGCCGATAAGAGCTCTTCATCATGTTCGAGAATTTCGAAAGAAGAACTGAGAGTGATTGACCTCTCACTCACGGCACACATGCTATATGTGTGATGCCGACACCTAAGAGACTTTGACTCCTTCGAGAAGCTGTCCAACTACGATGTGTTAAGCATATTGACCTCAATCCCAACTCTTCAGTCCACATTTTTATATACGAAATTACTGCGTTCTTCCTCCAAGAGAAGCGGGATATCGACTGGTGACAACCTATTGGAAAATTCCTATTTCACGCCCTATTCTTGCAAAGAAAGAACTTAGACTACTACTGCTACTAGCACTAGAAAGGGTCCGAGCGGAGCTAAGCAAGTAAGTGAGGGGTTTACTGGCCGTAAAGGGCGAACGATACAACAAGTGCTGTTCTTGCTCTTTCCCCTTTCGGGGTTGGAATGGTATAAATAAGGTTATGCTGGGGGGTTGGGGGTTGTATAGGGTACGGTGCTTTCAGTGATAAAAAAGCCTTCCCGCCCGCTAACCGTACCACTAGCCTTTACACAGCTGATTAGCCTCTTGGCTGGGCACTTTTACTTTTAGGTTCCGTCAGGGGAAAGGACTTTGTTTCCTCACCTTTGATCATGGCTTGAAGGCGTGGGGGACATACCTCAAAGAACCATACGTTGTATCAAATCCTTCCCAATGCATATCGGAACGTGGGGGATGGATACTTATAATTTGGAACATCTTTCATGCTCTATCCCGGGAACACAAGCCACTTTCTTTCCCAATATGTCTTGGTCCAACCCCCTTTTTTATATCTTTTCGTAACGAGAATGAATATATATTGGTACGAAGCGAGAGTACTTAGCTTAGAGCCCTGAGCTCCTCGGATCGGAAGAGCACCAAACTGCGAAAGGAGAAGACCTCTTCGGAACCCATACCCTAAGTCGATTATTTTATTTAGAATATATGTCAGAATGAGACGCTGACACTTGGTTGCTAGCATGAAATGCGGTAGACTTCTCGGAAGTGCCAGTAAGGCGGCTATGGCTGCATTTGCCAAATCCGAGGGCTTTAGTGAGGGGTGCCCCATGGTCTACAGCATATGATGCGGGTTTTTGCCCATGCCTTTTTGTTTATAGAGATCGACTAGACAAGTCATCAGTTATCACCTCTTTATTCCCTCCCTTGTTTGACTATCTGAGAAAAGCACTGGTACTGCCTACTCTACTGCTGAAGGAAGATAATTCATTGATCAGGTGAGCACCAATGTTGTCTATAGTTCAAGTGTCAACCCCATTCGTTAGAACAACAAACAGCTTCCATTGAGTGTCTGAATGAAAATGAATGAGTCTCTGAAGCTACCCTCACTCAATGCAATGCGAAGAACCCTCCGACCAATGCTTTCCCGGAGCGAGCCCTACCCGGAGCAGACAACTCTTGACTGGCAACGGAATTCGTGGCACTCGCTTTCCTGGGCCTTCGATCGATCTTTTGTGAGAGAAGGCTGTTAGTACGGGATAGAAGGGGCAGTGGGAGTCACCAACCAGTAAGTCAACCACCGATCTATCTCAATGCCATCGGCAAGCAGCTACCTCGGGGGAGGGGATTGCCTAAGAGGCTGCTTGTTGTTTTTTGGAGAAAGGGGGCTCGGTCCAAATAAATCGATCGAGAATATCTATCAGAATATGACGAATATTGTCTGGCAGGCACATACATTATTGGTGAACCGCGTCCCTCAACTGCCATAGGTTGGTCGTATACCTCCGAAACAACCTCCAACACCACACAGGAGGAAAAGGCTCAGGTTGGTTGTTCAAACCTCCCTCTGAAGAAAGAGTTACTAATCTCAATACGATGAGTTATATGCCACCTTCTCGCGTTCTAGCTTCTGCGTATGTATAAAACTTCTTCCTTTTATGCCTCTGTTTATGCTTCAGTTGATGAATCGGCTTTTGATGCAGCAGATGGGGATGCACCAGATTCTTATCCTCTTTCTTCGGCTGCTTCAGTGAATGCACCAACGCATAAGTAAGAAGAGAGATAAGGGTTGTTAGGGGACAGGCTCACCCTTCTGTAGGGTTCCATGCTTAAGGTCAGGTAGCGGAAGTAAGGTCAATAAGGACCACAACAAGCCTCTCGGCGAGACGGGGAGTTTGAAGACACTAATAGAATACCGGGTGAAGAAGAAGAAATGAAACTCCACCAATTTCTTATACAAATAGAGGAGGCAAAAAGAATGGGAATCATAAAGAGTAAGTGACGATTCTAACTCATCCTGAACCTAGCTGGCGTCAGATTATTACTCGAAAACGGCGAGGCCGCACTAACAGTTCAGTTCAAATCGGGTGGAAGAGAGCGGTTTAGTGGCTTTGGGGAGTCCATTGCATCAAGAGTATAGAGATTGATTGGGCCCAAGGACCCTTTTAGCAAACCAGGAATATAGTGAACAAAGAGGTATCTAAGTTGCTCCTTTCTTCAGGCTTGGCGAAGGTGTCTGATCTACTAGCTCTCCTCCAAGCAATCCGGAGACTACAAGACCTTCACCTCAATCTCCACCGGTTCCCACTGAAAGCAGAGCATTACCTAAGGTAGATCATTTATCCCTCCTTCCAGTTTGCCATAAACCTTCTTGGCTAACTGTTGACATCATCTTCAATCTCAGATGTCAACAAGGTGAAGAAGTGAAAAGATTAGCCGCGGGAAGGCCTGCAATCCTAACAATCTGCCCAGAGTAGGGTTGTAAGTAGGATATCCAGTCCTACCTTTACATTCAAGTCGGATAACAGGAAAGGAAAGGAATGAGCCGAGGCCAGGAACTCCAATACCTGAGGAAAGAAAAATCCAAACGGAATGAAAAGAGTCGATTAAACACCAATTCAATTTAGGATAGGAAAGGAGAATCATTGATGACTCTTCCTTAAGCTTAACTAGATCCGCCTTGTCAACTAAACGATGCATCTTTGAATTGAATTAGACTCCTAAGGAAAAATCCTTCTCTTCTTATGTACCCCCTCCTCCCTTGGGTGTAGAGGAGAGTAAAGTAAGCTGTGCTCAGACAAAGGGACTAGGAAGATAGGCTCTTGGTTATTGAGCGGAGGATTAGTCAACTCCAACCAGCGAAAGGGAAAAAAAGAACTACTCCAGCTTCATAGCGATCGGTGTGTTTATCCCATCCGAAAAAAAGAAAAATACTCCTCCATCAAAATAAAATTCCCCTCTCTCTCTGATTCATCATCTATCCCCATTACGGATCCATAAGGAAACTCAGCATCCCCATTTTCCTTAGACTCTACTGGGCAGTTCGCCAGCTGGTCAGCTATGACTTGTCCATGATGGAGTATATATATATATTTTACATAAGTAATCTAATCTCGAACTCTGACAACATCAACAAGCACTTCGCCATCCTATTGGATAATAGGGGCTTCTCGGGTACTTCAGCGGATTCATGCTTAAGATTGGGTGAGCCAGCCTCAACTTCTGCCTTACCCAAACAAACCAGAGCAGCACAAGTCTTCTCTAATGCAGTGTAGTTGAGCTCGCATGCGGTGAATTTCTTAGTGAAGAAGGGCTTTTCTATTACGGTTTTTCCTCTTGCCCTGGTTTTTTAATAGGCGATTCTGATCTCATTCTAACTCATTTTCAGAGGACATAGTAAGCTGTCGCAATATCGGTTGTTAGCACTATGAATGTTTAGACATTAGGGATTCCCTCACTCGCTAGCAACCAAACCAAATGGGATTTCATTCTTCGATTCCGAGTTCGCGATCAATCTGCCGATTAACCACTGATTCAGTGAGATCATGTGACTTCTTCTTTCGACCCTAATTCCGAGAGTGCGCACACCTGCAAGCATCCCTTATCCAGCCGTTGGGCGGTTCACCCCCTTTCTTTTTGCTCGGCCAAAGACCCCCCTGGACTGTGCATTCGACTCAAGAGAAGAGAATCTTTCAGGGTTTTCCTGACAAACCTACATGGGCTTCTTCAACAATATTGGATTCTACCCGTAAAAAGAGAAAGAAGCAGTTATGCCATTGGCCACCTTCGCCCTAGTACTGGGATCAGGAACTCCTCTATCTATGCTAATGGTTACGTTGTCATACTATATTCTATTCTACCCTCGAGTCACTCATTCCCTTTCGAGATCTCCGCATATAACTCGTTTTCTTGACTCGTTCCCATCTCTTTACTCAAGAAAAGTATAGAGCTCTAGCTCCATGTATATGTATGGAGCTCGTTTCCCATCCTCTTAAGAACAGTGCTTTCTCCGGCAGTTCGTCATCTTTCCTATCTTTTGGAGTGTGAAAATCTCTCTTTTTGGCGTCCTATTCCCCTAATCCATTTTTTCCTGATTAGAGGAACGAAGATGCTCGTACGTAAGGACTTTAGTACTCGACCGAGGATGGGAATGGAATACTTGTTTCGAGGGGGTTCTAAACGTACCGATGTGCACTCACTTTTGGTTGAAAAAAGATCCCTGTCCCCTTATTTCTAATGGGAGACCCAGCCAAGACTGATTAGCTCGGGTGAAGTGCCCCAAGGGCAAGAAGAGACGAAGATGGATCTTTTCCGGCAACAGATTTGGATAGATGACATGAAGCTGACCCTAATCTCTTCTTCTTCTTAGCCGCACTGATATATTAGTACGGGCATCTCGTCTGAACATCTCTCTTTTTTGGAGTTCAAATCCCTCTTTTCAAGATCAGATTCCCCTCTCTTATTCAAGCTTGACTTCCGTTTCTCTTGTAGAGAGAGAAATAGATGAACAGTGGAGCACTATCTCAATTGCATCGACCCCTCCCTCACTCTACTAACCCTCTCGCTTCGTACACTACGCTCTTTTCCTATCGGTCGAGCATTTCATAAACCTTTCCGTCTTCCTTACTTCGTTCCTGGCCTTTTTCCATAGAGCAAAGTTATGCAGATAAGATATGTAGCATGACCTATTTAGAATAGGAATTTAGAAAGACCTTTTTTTTGAGAATGCTTCTTCTATTCCGTTCCGCTGGATGCAGGTGTAAATAAGCGCAGACCGATCAATCCCCGAAATAAGATCACTTAAAGGAAAGGAGTGGAAATAAGACAGGTCTATATTCCTATAGAAAGAGAAGCCCTTTCCCTCCCTGCTTCTTTTCAGCGGGTCAAGAAAGGAAAGTCTCATCCCCCGGAACATCTCAAGTCGAAATTGGATCTCCCCTGAGCTGATAGAAAGAGAAGTTCCTTTCGTCGTCTGGCTAGTCAAATGCTTTTCTTTGATAGGAATCTGGTCGACGTTAGCGATCAAGCAGGGCTGCAATTGAATTTCCCGCTGCGTTCTTCAACCAGCCATGAGCTCTACCCGAATCGAAATCTTTCTATGAGTGGTCCCGCATAACTTCCAACAGGAATATGTGGTCATCTAGGTCGTACGAAAGATTAGGCGGACTCCGCTTATACGCCTCTAATTCCTTAGCCCAAAATCACGGGTGGAATAACTAGCCTACTTGCTAAAGTCGACTATCCTTGCCCACCTATACAGTCGATCTCACGTAGCGAGTCTCACCTAGCCCTCACTAAGCTGCCTTCCCTTCTTGATCGCCAGGTTGAGAAAGGAGCAACGCCAGGTAGGTTTCAAAGAGCAAAGAGAGTGGTGGGTACGCCCCAAAAACTACGACTGAACTTGCTTTCCGTCTTTTTCTGTTTCTCTACGATAGATGCACTTACGAACGCTCTTGTACCGACCAGAGGGTAGCTAGCGCCTATCTATCTGTGGTCTAAGAGCTCCCGGCCCATAAACAGGACGCCCGGAACTGCACTTCAAACTAAACCCCCGGATGAGAATAATAGCTGGCGCCTTAGGTTAAGAGCTGCTAAAGAAGCCTAATCATCTTTCTTTCATTTTAGATAAGCCCTCTTGAAAGCACGCAGGCAAGCAAGCGCTTTCACTTTTTGAATATGAAAACCAGCCAGCTTAAAGAAAGGATAAGAATGCGGAGATTAAACAAGATAAAGGATGGCGGGCCTTATCTATATAAGGGGGTTGCTTGAAAGTGAAAACAAAAGGCTTAGGTCTCATTAGTAAAGGAGAGAAGGGGTATTCTTTGCCAGGATTGGATTACTGACTCCAGGCAGGGAAAAGCAGAAGAAAAGAACTATCCTGAGGTCGTAGAAGACAAGGAAGAGAAAAAGCGCTAAGAGATAGAAGATAGTTGAGTTGAATTGGAAGGTTAGCAAAGTCTTGGTTGTCTGGTTGATTGGGGTAGTCTCAGTCTGCAAAGCAAAGAGAAACTCCATCTTAAAAGTCCAATCGCGGAAAGAGAATGAAAGATTCGGGTAGGCAAGAAGGGGGGGAGCTGACATCAAATCTACTTTTTTTTTATCGGGTGAAAGCCTATTTTCTTTGGCTTATTGCGCGTGAGAGGGTGGCAGGTCTAGGAGGCCTAGCCCTATAAGAGAAGAGAGTTCAGCAGTCTCTCTTGATCCCGGTTATCATATTGGTAGTCAAGTAAGAAGACTATTGGCATCAGTCTGCTGCCTCTCTATTATAAGTATAAGTAGTTTCCTAGCCTCATTAGCTGTCTTACTTTCCTATCTTTATCATCCCCTTCGACCTCTGAAAGCAAGTGTGAAATCCGCTTGAATGAAAGATGATCTGTCTCCCCCAACCATTTTACCCGATTAGTTAGGCTGGTCGGGAAAGTCCCCTACTCCTATAAAAGTAGTGGATGATAGGGCCTTATCTAATGGAGCTATAGCTCCAGGAACAAGAAAGATTTAGCTCATGTGGTTTCTTTTTTGACTTCCTTAGAGGGATTCATCCAACCGGAGATAAACTTTTAAATAATGGATCCGTTTTCATTTCTAGTTCCAATCCTCCGAGACTTGAATCAAGATCTCCACTTGAAGGATTTGTTCGCCCAACCTAAACCTAGTAAAGGGGCTAGAAAATCGAGACTCCGGTGCTTCGCTTCTTTCGTCCACAAAATATGTTTGTTCAATACAGCCTCCTATAGTTTTCGTTACCGAAACGGCGGGACAGGCTCCACTCTCTTATCTTACTACTAACTTTAATGAGAGATCTAGTAGTGGTTATCCCTTTATATATATATGACTGAGATTGTTCGGCAGTTCGCTAAGGAGACTTAAGAAATATGGTAGTAGTTCTATTACATTACTCAGATGTTTCAGTTCGCTTTAGACTCCGCGGAAGTGGAAAGAAGTTGCTAAGATAGGTTGTGGAAAGGAAGGTACGCCGTTAGAGTTTACCACTCCACTAACGCTATGTGATCCGGTCAAGGCGAAAGGTCCCGCCAGGTGTTTTAAGAAACCTCTGTTACTGTTAAATCTCTCATATAGATAGAGCGAGGTTTTCAATCCTTTCCCTCTTCTTCTTGCCGCTTTCAGACTTGACACCTTGATTGTCGGAGTGAACGGGGTTGACTCGATATCGGGAGGGACTCATACGTAGATAGAAGGAGGAGTCATCGGATTCTTCCATTAATTCCACTGCGTGGAGCCCTTCTCTTCTTTTTTTGTGGTTAGCTAGTGTCGCACTACGGCTTGACTTGACATTTACTCCTTCTACTAGCCAAACTAGGGCTTGCTTGACTTGAGGTTGCCTACTTCTATCAAGGGGAGCTAAGTCAACAGCCTATACCCCACTTTCCCCGTTCCGTCTTGGCCTACTAGCTGTTAGGAGAGAGAGCTGCTGCAGTGCCCGTGGCTCAACTCCCTTCGTCTTTCGGCTAAAGCCATATTGCGGATCTTTTGCTTAAATCCACCTATGGAATATCTTGCGGAAACGACTCTCTTGACACAGCATCAAAAAACATGGGGTTTATGGAATTTTTGTAGTCAGAGGAATTAATAGAACTTCATATTCTACTACCCGAAGCGAAGGAGGAGGTATATGGCAATAGCCAGGTTTTACGATAAAAGAATAGGACAAAGTCTAGAAAGAAAACTGGATCGGTAGGCTGCTCGGTACGGTTCGCTCAGGCCCTTCTTGGCGGAAGAAGATAGAGAGACAAGTCTATCTCATCCTGCATCGGGCTTAGAGTCTAGCCATAAGAAGGGGGAGGCCATGTCCTTCTCGGTATTGAACAAGCGCCCTTCGGATTAAGATGCACAATGTATTCTTCTAGCGAGCGGCTGAAGAGGACGGCTAGCCGGCTGCAAAGTTGCCGAGAGATGTCAAAACCAAAACCTCTGTAGGGATTTTATGGCACTGGCCTTGGTCTTTTGCAACTATGAAATGGAAACTCTCGTAGTTGATGCTAACTCGACTGAGGACCTCGATTCTTTGGGTTTTGGCAAGGAGGGCTGGTCGGTCAAAAGCAAAAGCGGGGTAGGCTACCTTCGTCGTGTTGTCCTTCTTTCTCGGACGGCAGATGAGGGGGTAGTTGAGATGAAAAAAATGAATTACTTTTGTTTCGGTCCCTCTTGACTAATGGTCGGCTTGTGGTCGACTGCCTTCTTCTTCTCATTCTGACTGGACTTGTCATCGCTGTTGAGTTTGTGCCACTACTCTTTCTGGAATGGATAAGCCTTTTTTCCTCAAACCTTAAAATAGCCAGTTTTCAGCCATTTGCCGCTGTCAGAATCATTCCTCACGCTGTCAGGACTCTTACCTGGGAACTAAAGACCTAGACTTTGGCAACAATCCCCCCTTCGGGAAAATGAAAACATTCATGAAAAGCCACAGTTGCATGAAATCAGGTGTGGTCAATCCTATTTGTATATGCCTTATGGTACTTATGGACTTGGCGAAATAAGAGCATCTTTGATCCCGTTGGCCGAGCTTAACTCCGTCAAGCCTGTATTTCAAGTGAGAGCTAGAGCGCTTCTTTCTTTTCTTCGCCTCTTCCATTGTCCTTATTTCCCTGTACCCGTGCTATATTAGTTCTAACCTTTGTGAATTGAAGACCGCGTACCTGTGCTTAAAGTACTTAAAGTAAAAGGGAGTTATGTAGTTAAAGTAGCTATACCGCTGTAAGGTAGAAATAAGGAAAGAAATAAGCAATAAAGGCATAGCTCGATAGACCTATTCGGAAGCCATACCTATGCCTTCCTCACTGCACTGGAATAGATAGGTATTTAAAGTAAAAAGCCCGACCTAGGCCTGAAAAGGCTTATACGCAACTTCTTACTTACAGGAATCCGTCCTATCTCTCGTGTGCCTATAAGAGTTTTATTCGATTTTAACTACTCCGGACTCTTTTTATAAGAAAGAAAGTAAGCGCATCCTGCCCCGGGACAGTAGGTCGGATTGCCTAAACTAACCAATACTACTTGCCATTCAAAAGAGTCAACTAAAGCTAAAGCTAAATACTTTAATTTTAATAAAAATAAAAAATTTCGTATGTAATGAACAGACTTTGATCGAAGATAGCCGAATTGGCGCGAACAAAATCCTTTCTCTTAAACTTTGCTTTTGCATTAGGTCACAATTCCCCCAAAAAAAAGAAATCGAAGTCGGAGATGGCTTCAGCAGGATCCATTCTTTGTATTGGACTTTGGGCAAACATTTCTGGTAGGTTAGTTGATGCCCTCCCTTTCTTTCCAGGCTGGCGATAGTAATAGTAGGGGATAGGAAGCCAATAGGGCAGGCAAGAGTGGCATAGGTCGCCATAACCAGCCAGCTCAAGGAAGATCACATAGAATAGCTAAGGTGCGAGTCTTCTATTCAATATGGGTAGGTACTTCCCCACGGAAGAGCTCTGCTATCACCTAAAAGACTGCAATTAGCCTATCGGATAGAACTATTTCTGAGGATTTTACTTTAGTAAATAATTCATGGATAAAACATTCACACCTTGGTAGGTTGGCTTCCCACTTTTGGTTTACAGGCTTTGTTACCGGACCGGCCGGTGTATAAAAAGGGGGAAGTTTCTGGGTAGGTTTCCCGATTCAGGTAGATGCAGCTACGGACTTACTAGAGCTACTACGCATTCTAGAATTGAGGGAAGGAAAACGAAAAGAAGGCATAAAAGGACTGTCTGAATCTTTCTAAACTAGCAGAAGACATGAAAGTCACTAAACAGCGCTTTGAAACTATTAACTTTGGGCATAGAAAGCTTTCGGGTACCAAAGTGAGACAGTGATCCCTACGCCCTGAACTAACTGCCCGAGGGTCCACCTATGCTACTACCAAGCAAGGGAAATTCTTTTTCTTTTTATGATGGAAAAGAGTGAGTTGCCGGGGTAGGGGAATTCGTTTCCAAAGAATATGAAGGGAAAGGGATGGATCATTGAGCAAGCTTTGAAGGTCACAGGCTACTAAGAAGACGGGCCTGCGGGATAGGGACCGAAAGGGCTTAGTAGAGTTGCCTGAGAATAGAAGAACTACTTTTCTTCAGAAAGAATTCCGGAGCGATAACCTGTGTGTTCGGGGACAGTAGAGGTGACCTCACAATTATTGCTGTCGAAGGCTACGCACCTTGAGCGCTTCCGCCGGGACGGAGATTCCTTTTCAAACCCTTAGCCGCTAGAAAGCCTTCCCCAAGGCTTTCTTCGCTACACCTGTATATTTTCATTTTATGCTTCGGTGCTAGACGGTATGTTGCTTAGCTGCAGTTGTAGTTCTAATTTATGGCTGAAGGAGCTGCATCCCTCCGGGACGGGCTAAAGCAGTGGTCGCTCTTTAGTCATGTATTCCCCATAGAGTACTTCCCTTGCCAGAGGACAGGTTCGCTCCCTCCCCGAGTGAGCTCCCTTCTTCTGGTGAATAGAATTCTGTTAGGTTTTTTATTCTGTTTTCAAGGCCTCTTTTATTGCATCCAGGTGGTGAATCAGAAGAGGTAGGTAGCCCTTAACATTCTGTCAATGTTGCGGGAGCCCTAATGAGTATTACTTGCATATACCTTCTTTAAACACCTAAATGAAGTCAATAGCCCTTAAAAAAAAGAAGTCAGTCAAGAAGTCAAGAAGCAGAAAGCCTAATACTTAACGCAGTGAGCCGAGGAGTAAAGAATTCCACTTTGCCAGCCCTTGGCCTTCCGCATCTAGACAGGCCAATGACGGATTCGAACCTTTGACTGCTAGATCCACTGCTTTCTCGGGCGATCCCCTTTCCACCTATCGAAGCCCAACCAAGTGATGTCCTTCCATCTTTCATTCCATAATCACGTTCGAACGGTAAGCTACAACTAAGAAAGCATCGCTCCAGCCTTAGAGCCAAGGAAATGGCTATCCTTGATAGACAAGTGATGTTCGCCTTTGGATAAGTTGGATAAGAAGGATAGAGATAGAAAGGAACTAAGATTCTTCTGAGCTCTAATCGAATGCGAGAAGTTCCCTCGAGCTATATCTATATATAGTAGGCGCACCTTCAGGGTCGGAGATGGATGCCTATATCGTTCCTTTCCTACTCCCTCCGGCCGTCCCTGCTCTCGGTTCTTGAGCGTTTTGGTTGAAAGAGCCCATGCGGTTATATAGTGAGAAACTTATCTTCTTATTTCTAATGCAGGGCCCGGCCCGGACTTAGAACCGCAGGACGTTCGTTCATATATTCTAGCTCGCCCAAGTAAACCCGTCCTCATCTTAGACAATATTTCTTTTCCTTCCTCGTCCTGGTTACCTGGCTTGGTGTATGCTCTCTCTTGTATTCGACTTCCTTTACTTTGACTTTTTTTTATTTGAAACTCCTTTCTTGGCTTCTTCCAAAGAGCTTTAGATATTCTACTACACTAATACGATATTCCATTCCGGCAGTCTCTGTTTTTTCTTCACATGCAATCAGAGCAATGAAAGAACTCGGTCAGAATTCTTTATTCTTTGAAGATTTCATCGCCGTAAAGCTTCTCCTTAAGCTTAATCTTAATCCGTCTTTCGCTCTCGGGTGTTCGCAATCCGATGGTTTCCTATGAACATTCCTCGCAGATTTGATTGAATCCAGAAAAGTAAATAGTTAGGGGAACAAAAACAAAAAGCAAAAAGGGGAAGCATCCGATCACTCGCTATAGTAGTCCCATCACACTGAGAGAGCTGATTTGATAGACTTGGTCTCTGCATAGAAAGATTCATACTAAGGAACCGTCGGACTCACGCTCATCCCTTTGCACGTGAATCTTGATATCCCTTTGCCGGGCAAGAAAGAAGCTAGAAGTGACTTCGAGGCCTCAGGTCATAATAGAGTATAGTATGAGTAGGAAGATAATGCAGCTAAGCCGAGACTGGCTTCCGGTCAGACTTTATTTGCTGTTGCCGATATGATCTTTTCTCTTGTTGAAGAAGTTCCGTTTGCTGCTATCGTAGATAAGAGGTACGGAATTGATAGAGCGGAATCCCTTTTTTCAAGAAGAACTGCAGCTCGATTTGAGATGAAATCTGGCAATAGCTCTAGGGCTGGTTCTGCACCAGATAAGAGAGTTGGGATTGAGGTCAATATGCTTAACACATCGTAGTTGGACTTAGCTTTCCTTGGTAGAGTGGCGGGGAATAGGCTTATTTTGGCGGCTTAAAATTTCGTAAAAAAAGATCTAAAAAATAGAAATGAAGACTATTTTGTGTCCATAGTAGTTCCCAAGATTGTCTGCTAACAAAGTGGATTTGGAAATTACGT